AAAATTATTCTTTTTGTTTTTCAAAGGAATGTTCTTATGTTGCCTTGAACGATGCACTAATCCTTTGAATCCGGTACCAACGGGTATCATCCCCCCTATAACAACGTTCTCTTTTAGGCCTTTCAACCAATCGATACGGCCCCGGAGAGCAGCTTTGGCTAAAACTCGAGCAGTTTCTTGAAAACTCGCTTCAGATATGAAACTTTGAGTATTCAAAGATGCCCTTGTTATTCCCAATAGGATGGCGCGGTAACAGATCGATTCTTCCAAAGCGCGCCCCGTTCGCGCCGCTCGCAACAATCCAATTAGTTCCCCAGGTAAAAAAACATTAGACATTCCATCCTCTGAAACCAACACCTTTGATGTTATTTGGCGTACAATAATTTCTATGTGCCTATTATGGATTTGGACCCCCTGGGATCGATAAACCTTTTGGATCTTATTAACCAAAGATATACGACTTTGCACTATAGTTAGCTGAGCCCCAATCAAGAATCCCCAAGGAATTCCAAGAATTTTTTTTATAGGCTCGTTCCAACCCTCAATTCTTTTTTCTAGGTTCATCGATATTGAATCAATTGAACGTACTTCTAACACCTGTTCCACTTTTGGAAGACCCTGCGTTATATCACCGGATCTCGATTTTTCATATATAAATGTAACTAATGTATCTCCTTCGTAAAGGATTTCTCCATAATGACCATGAACAGTTGCTCCTGGAGTGGCCAAATAAGGCTTGGCGGATCTTATTACTACAGAGTCAACTTGAACAATCAAAACTTGACCCGATTTGAGATGGGGTCCATTTTTGGCTATACATACATTTTCACAAATAAACTGTCCAAGACTAATTATTGTGGATCTTTCTTCCAAATAATTATGATGGAGAAAATACCAATTCAAATTGAATGAATTCAAAACGATGTTACTGGATGAATCGGGATTCCAAATTCTCCCATTTTCATCCATTAAATAATAGTTAATTACTGGAAAAGTTTGTTTTAAATTTTCAAGTTGCAAATATTTATTTACCAAAATAGGATTCTGAGTTATTAAATAGTAAAATGAATAAAAATTCACAAATTGAAGGACTGTTCCTAAAGGGCCAATCGAATTCCTAATTTGAATTATAGGATCTTTTTTAATTGATTCTTTTATCACATTGTGATATTTTCCAGCGTTGAATGGACCTATTCGGAAACAATTAGATGATGACAAAATTATCAAAGATGGGCATTCCTGATTTTTATTTAACAACGTGCGAATAGTTCCTTGATTTTGGCTAAGTGATTGTTGAATTTTTGTCTTGGAATAAAAGGGATTGCTATTGGTGTGATCTGACATATTATCTGAATCTGAGATCAATCCTGAGGCTGAGGGATCATTCCTTTTTCTGAGATACGAAATAGGGAATTTCACTAAGTCAATTCTTAGGAAATCTCGACTCAGACCATTTGTACTTACTTCAACAAAGCAAGTATGAGCCTCTTCGATAGAAGAACTTTTTTTTTCTTGGTCCCAATTCAAAATTAAACAAGTCCGAACTAATTGAATACTTGTATCAGAAATTCGCCGAATTGGTTTGCCATTTCTGTAAACAATATAATTGACAACTCGAAGTTGCATATTATCCTTTTCTTGTAACAGATCCGGGGGGAAGAGTGTTGCTAAATTGATACCGTCCGATATTTCATATGTTACTACGGGTCGAACTAAAACAAAATACTTTTTTTTAGTAGGTGTGATCCGTTGGACATAGATCCCATTTTTCAGTTTTTCGGATTCCTTAGAATTTGTTTTTCCTGTTCCTGGGGGTATCAAGATCCCACTGTGTCGGGATATCTTATCTGTCTCTCCAGGAAAATGGATATCTCCAGAAAATATTTTCAGTTCAATCCTTTTTTTTTTTCTCTCCACTCGGACTAATCCGCCCACTCGACTTCTTGTATTTAAAGCGAGTCGTGTATCTACTCCAATCAGACTATTGTTCCGTACCATTACCGAAGAAGATTCAGGTAAAATATGCACTTCTTCGGGAATGAAAAAAAATGGATCTAGTTTCATTTTGTATTTTTTCTTAAATTCTTTGATTCCTCGATACTCAATCAAATCCTCTTTTTTAACGATTGAATGAAACCCTAAAGTCCCATATTTAGTAATTCCCGAACTCTTTCTTCTGTATCGAGGATCATCGAAATAAGCAAAAATACTATTTCTACGTAAAATGCCATTTATAGGTAGTTCAATTGAGATACCTGAATGGGGCATTAGTTCTTTCTTTCGTTCTTGAATCGATAGGAGTGGAATGAGAAATCGATTTCTTCGCCTTTTTGCCAATAAATCAGAATTCTTGTGGAAAGTAGTAGGATATTTGAGATTACAATGAACAATAGATATGATTCGATTAAGTTCTGAATAATCAGGAATCCTATCTTCTTTTATTTTACCATAAAAATCAGAACTACATAATTCATATCTCATTTGATCATTATTCAATGAG